AATCGTAAGCAAGAAGATTGTTTACGAAGAAACAACAAGAAAAATTCATATTCCGATACATAAGAGTTATATAGGAATCGAGATAGTCTTTTATTTTCTTTTGAAAAAAGAAAAATGGATTTCATTGAAGTAATAAGACTATTCCAATTCGAATAATAGTTGAGAAAGAATCGCAATAAATGCAAAGATGGAACATCTTGGATCCGGTATTCAAGGAGTTGAACCAAGATTTCAAAATGGATAGGATAGGGTATTTCTATATGTGATAAATAATGTAAATGCAAAAATTTGTCTTCTAAAAAGGGAAATATGGAATGAATAGATCGTAAATTTTGAAACTTTGGTATTTCTTTTTCTTCCGGACAAGATAGTTGTCCTAGCGAGAATGGGATTTCTACAACGATTGCAAACCCCTCAGATAGAATCTGAGAATAAAACTCCGAATAAAAATGATTGCGGTGATCCAACAATCGATCTTGGTTAGGATGATTAACCGAATTAATCCAAAAATTCTGCTGATACATTCGAATAATTAAACGTTTCACAAGTAGTGAACTAAATTTCTTGTTATTACAACCAAAAATTTCCACAGGTTCGGAACCATTTAATACATAATCGTGGGCAAATGCATAAATATATTCCTGAAAGAGAAGTGGGTAAACGAAGTATTGTTGACGAGATTTCTGTTTTTCTGAATACCCTTCGAATTTTGCCATTTTCTACTTGAATCAGAGAAAAAAAGCATTTCTCGATTTATCAAATGATCATACATAGTGCAATATGGTCAGAACAGGGTGTTCCATTTTTTAAAACAAACCCTGAAAAGAAAAGGAGTCTAATCCATAGATCTTTTTCTGCTCCTTTTCTATCTAATTAGTTTATGTTTGTTCTAATCACAAAAAAAAAAAAGAACAAATCTTTTATTTTTGCAGGCCAATCGCTCTTTTGACTTTGGAATACAGTCTCTTTATCAATATACTGCTTCTTTTACACATTCAATTCATAACATTCCTTTTCAATCCATAATCAAGAATAATTAGGATTCCTAAAAAAAAAATTAAAGGGTCCACCGATAGGAAAACCCAACCTTTCCCCGCATTAGGCACTAATCTATTTTTAACGTCTAATTAGATCGGGAAATCATTTCAATTAAGAAGTTAAGCTCGTTGCTTTTTATTTTACCAGAATTAGAGCCAGGCTCTATCCATTTATTCACTAGACCCAGAAAATCGGAATTTTTTTATTCAAAAAAAAAAAAAAGAAATTGATTTTATTACGACATGCTATTTTTTCCATTCATTACCTTTGAGGATCAGTCGTGGTCTTCTAGACTCTACCAAGAGTCTGGACGAATTTGTTGCTTCATCCAAATGTGTAAAAGATCATAGTCGCACTTAAAAGCCGAGTACTCTACCATTGAGTTAGCAACCCAGATAAAATAGTTAGATACGATCGAAATCCAAAAATCGATGGAATTACACCGAACGCTCCTGGCAAAACATTGAATTAGCAAGACATCAAAAGAAAGATTTTATCACCCATTAAAAACACTCAAATACCAAAATAAACAGATCGGTTAAATTTTACTAAGGTTAAAAAAGGAGCGGCCCCAATCATAATAGCAAAATTGTTATTTTTTTTAGCATTTAAATAGAAAAATCTTATATGAAAGTACATGCAAGGGGGGGGCAACCCTATCATTTGAGCAAAGTGTAGACAGAAATACCTAATATGCGGTGACGATAAAGAGACCTATCTAGCTACAAATTCTATTTGTTCAATAGACCTTTGTCAATAGAAATACAATGGTAAGAAACCCAATTAGATACAAATAAGGAAATTAAATAAGGGCTTTTGTTGGATTGGCACGACATAAATGCAGCAAAAAAATAGGACTAAAAAAGAGGCAAATTGTGTCTAAATAATTAAGGGATATTAATGACCCTCCCCTACTTTTTTATTTTTTATTTATTTAGTTCTTCAATTAACTCAAAGTTCTTTCTTTATCTTTAAAAAATTCTGCTTTCCTTAAAATATCATAAACAGTTCTTGTAGGTTGAGCACCTTTTTCAAGGAAATAGATAATAGCTGGAACATTTAAACAAGTTTGATTCTTTATCGGATCATAAAAACCAACTTTTTGAAGATCTCTTCCTTCTCTTCGAGATCGAACATCAATTGCAACGATTCGATAGACAGCTTATTGGGATAGATGTAGATAAACAATGCCCCCCCTAGAAACGTATAGGAGGTTTTCTCCTCATACGGCTCGAGAAAATGATTCGAATTTCTATCTATAATCCAAGTAATTAGACTATAACTTGGATTAATTTACTTATAGAAGAAAAAACAAATTTCATTTATACTCATGACTCAAGTTGGCTAATTTTGACTAACAGAATTCAAAAGAGAAATCCTTCGAAAGTTTTTGAGTCGTCTCTAAACTCTTTTCTTTATTTCATCTCAAACAAATTGACTTTTATTCCTTATTCTGATCTAATTCTATTGTTGAGATGTTTGAAAATCATGTTTACTTGTTCCGGAATCCTTTATCTTTGATTTGTGAAATCCTTGGGTTTAGACATTACTTCGGGAATTCCTATTCTTTTTTCTTTCAAAAGAGTAGCAACATACCCTTTCTTTTTTTCTTATTTCCTTCAATAAAGCATTTTCCTCTTCTAGAGAAATCAAATATGAACGATTGATTCTGATAGACTTTTAATCAAAAAAAAAAGTTTTCCAATCTTCCAAAATTAGACTTTTTCTTATTTTAACCTTTCAGTTAAATTTCTATATTAAGGATAGACTGACAAAGTTGGCCTAATTTATTAGTTTTCACTAACCCTAGATTCTTTCCCTTGATAAAAAATCAATTCTATTCTGTCTTCTCGAGCTCCATCGTGTACTATTTACTTACAAACAACCCAGCGCAAATTCGGTTCGGGACAAATAGAACAGACTATGTCGAGCCAAGAGCATTTTCATTACTATGGAAAATGGTGGATAGCAAAATCCACAATCGATCATCTCCTTCAAGTCGCACGTTGCTTTCTACCACATCGTTTTAAACGAAGTTTTACCATAACATTCCTCTAATTTCATTGCAAAGTGGTATCGAGAATTGATCCAATATGGATGGAATCATGAATAGTCATTGGTTTTGTATACTAATTCAAACTTGCTATCTATGGAGAAATATGGATAAAAGAAATAAGTATTTATCGGGGAAGACTCTGCAAGGAACCAATTTATTTAAACCCATATTCTATCATATGAATGAAACATAGTTTGAAAAAGAGGAATAAAATAGTTTGCTTAAGACTTATTTATTATTGAATTTCCATCCTCAACAGAGGACTCGAGATGATCAATCCTGAAATGAAAAGAATCAACTCTTCTCCAACAAATAAACTATGCCAATAAAAAAAAAAAAAAGATTAGCAGTTTTTTGTTAGTTATGAACTTTTCATAGTTTTTCGACTGGAATAACAGGAGTAACAAAAGAAAGAAAAAATAAAGTAAAAAAATTAGTGTAAAGTAAAATTAAGGTCTTTACTTTTACTTATAGCATTCTTTCTTTTAGGTAACAGAAAGAACTAAAAATTCAAAATAAGAAAAGTATGATTTTTTTTTTGAATCCATTCTATTCTATCCAACGAACAGTTCTTACCTTATCCTTCCCGGAATGGATCATCTGGATATTTAAAGAATCACAAATCGAGATCGTTTTCGCTTAACCAAAGAAGAGCCCCTCTTTTTTACTAATAAAACAACAAAACAAAAATCTATCTGTATCATAAAGGGATAGGTCTGATTTTTTATACAGTGTTTTCCCTCCTAAATTTTTGTTTTTTAATCAATTCCAAAGTCGAGTAGACAGAATAGATGAATTTATCTCTAATCCTCACATTCCATTGATTTGGAAATGGATATTTGCAAATCAGATAATGCCTAAAATAGAAAAATCTAGTCTCTATCCGTAGAATGGAAACCCCCTTTTCTTCACATTAGGTGTCAAATAAATGTATCCTATAAGAATTCCCACTTCATGGATATAGAGCATAAAGTTTATCTAAAAAGTTCGAATTTCAAAACACATATTCAAAACACATACACATATGAGTGTAGTAGGAGCATATCCTGAATGTGCCTAACAGACCAAAATTTTTAATGAATAAAAATATTCAATTTGACTGGACTTGACACTTGATTTTGTTTTCTGAGAAAGAAAAAGAATCCTTAGAAATACATCTAATCTAAGAGTTCATAAGAAATAATTATTCTCTTTAGTAAGCTTTTGTGTCGTGCAGGGCACAATATGATTCTATCTTTCGTTTCATGAAAAAAAATCTGGGACGGAAGGATTCGAACCTCCGAATAACGGGACCAAAACCCGCTGCCTTACCACTTGGCCACGCCCCATTTCTTTTATGCGACACTAATAAACAGTATTTTTATTATATATTATTCGTCAATCCCACTTCAATTACCTAAAAAATGAGGGATATTTTCTTGCTAGGATTCTAAACATGCGGATAATATAGAATCCAAAAAATGCATTGATCATTACATGAAATTCTATTAAGATATTATATGAAAGTCGAATTTCTTCCATTCTCATTTGAGAATGCGAATGCAAGGAGGTATTTTGTGTTTGGGAAAGTCCGAAGAAAAAAGGATTTTGAATCCACCTTTTCTTTTCCTTTTTCCCTTAGAAAAATAACTCAATCAAAATCCAATTATCTACTCTACAAGAACGAAATGCTTGTTATGCCTAATATACTTAGTTTAACCTCTATCTGTTTTAATTCTGGTCTTTATCCGACTAGTTTTTTCTTAGCTAAATTACCCGAAGCTTATGCCATTTTCAACCCAATCGTGGATGTTATGCCTGTCATACCTGTACTCTTTTTTCTATTAGCGTTTGTTTGGCAAGCTGCTGTAAGTTTTCGATGAAATCTTTACTATTATGTTCTGTCTCCCAAATTGAATGATGTATTCATTCCAAAAAAATGAAAAAGCCGAGAAGTCTTATATTATGAACTTTTGATTCTAAAATTCAAATTCTTCTACTTCTACATTGAATGTAGAGCTGCAACAATAAATTTGGATCAGCCTTTCTACCCCCTGCACCTACGTTGAGCAGGTACCTTTAGGTACCCACACAATACTTAAACTAATTTTTGATATTGATAAGACTGCTTATTATAAAGCAATTCTTGCAATTTTTTTTTTAAGAATTTATTTTTGCATTTTTTAGGTGTCAAAATAAAAAAAACCATCCTAGTGGATCTGTGCGGTAAGGAAAAACGGGTAATCTATTCCTTAAAAAAAAATCTTGGAGATTATGTAATGCTTACTCTCAAACTCTTTGTTTATACAGTAGTGATATTCTTTGTTTCCCTCTTTATCTTTGGATTCTTATCTAATGACCCAGGACGTAATCCTGGACGTGAGGAGTAAAAATCCAAAATTTTGGGGAATTTTTTCTTACAAATTGAATTTTTTTCGTACATTTATCTATGAAAAAATCCGGGGGTTAGAATTCCTTACAATTCGAAAGTCCCAAACGATCCGAGGGGGCGGAAAGAGAGGGATTCGAACCCTCGGTACAAAAAAATTGTACAACGGATTAGCAATCCGCCGCTTTAGTCCACTCAGCCATCTCTCCCCGTTCCAAATCGAAAGGTTTTCGTGATATGACAGAGGCAAGAAATAACGATTACAAAAAATCCTTCCTTATTTTCATTTCAAAAGTGCATAAAAATTATATTGCCAATTCCATTTTAGTTATATTCTTTTTTCTTAATGTTAATAAAAAAAAGGAGAAAATTCTTGTTTCTTCTTTCTAAAATTCGATATAGGCTGAGAGACAATCAGATATATTTTTTTTCTCTTCAACGGGCCTTTCCGTATAGGACTTGTTAGAATAAAACAAGCAGGTTATAGAAAAAAAAATTCTTATCAAACCCACCATAAAATTAGAAAGAAAGATAAAGTAAGTGGACCTGACCCCTTGAATGATGCCTCTATCCGCTATTCTGATATATAAATTCGATGTGGATGAAATTGTTGTATAAGCGGATTTTTTGTATTTCCTTAGACTTAGACCGCGCAAGGCAAGAATTTTTCGCTATTTACGATTTCATATTCTTGTTAATAGACGTTCTATAGGAATAAGAAGAAATCACAACTCTTTTCCGTTACACATAAAAATGGATTTCGAAAGTCAATTTTTCTTTTCAATATCTTTCTTTTTTTTTTCAGAATCCTATTTTTGTTCTCCCACCCATGCAATAGAGAGCGAATGAGAAAAGAGGGGTTATTTTTCCCTTAAAAGATAGGCTTTGAAATAGGAATCATAGAATAATGCTGAATTCAAATGTTTATTTCTTTAGTATTAAGAAAAATGAATCTAATGAAATTCATGGATTTACCACGACTTCGGTTGTGACCCCATAGATAAAAATGCAAAATTTCTATCTTCGAGACCATTGAAAAAGGGCATTGAACGAGAAAGAAATCGTCCACAGATAATCAAACTATCATATGCCTTGGAAGTAATATGAGGTGCTCGGAAATGGTTGAAGTAATTGAATAGGAGGATCACTATGACTATAGCCCTTGGTAGAGTTACTAAAGAAGAAAATGATCTATTTGATATTATGGACGACTGGTTACGAAGGGACCGTTTCGTTTTTGTAGGATGGTCCGGCCTATTGCTCTTTCCTTGTGCTTATTTCGCTTTAGGGGGTTGGTTTACAGGGACTACTTTTGTAACTTCTTGGTATACCCATGGATTGGCTAGTTCCTATTTGGAAGGTTGCAATTTCTTAACGGCGGCAGTTTCCACCCCTGCCAATAGTTTAGCACACTCTTTGTTGCTACTATGGGGACCGGAAGCACAAGGAGATTTTACTCGTTGGTGTCAATTAGGCGGTCTGTGGACTTTTGTCGCTCTCCATGGGGCTTTTGCACTAATAGGTTTCATGTTACGTCAATTTGAACTTGCTCGGTCTGTTCAATTGCGGCCTTATAATGCAATTTCATTCTCTGGTCCAATCGCAGTTTTTGTTTCCGTATTCCTTATTTATCCACTGGGACAATCTGGTTGGTTCTTTGCACCGAGTTTTGGCGTAGCAGCTATATTTCGATTCATCCTTTTCTTCCAAGGATTTCATAATTGGACGTTGAACCCCTTTCATATGATGGGAGTTGCCGGAGTATTAGGTGCGGCTCTGCTATGCGCTATTCATGGGGCTACTGTAGAAAACACTCTATTCGAAGATGGTGATGGTGCAAATACCTTCCGAGCTTTTAACCCAACTCAAGCGGAAGAAACTTATTCAATGGTCACTGCTAACCGCTTTTGGTCCCAAATCTTTGGTGTTGCTTTTTCCAATAAACGTTGGTTACATTTCTTTATGCTATTTGTACCCGTCACCGGTTTATGGATGAGTGCTATTGGCGTAGTTGGCCTGGCTCTGAACCTACGTGCCT